ACAATCGGAAATCGTCGAGGTATTTGTGCAAATAGGTATAATCCATATAATAGTGGAAACTACAAAAAAAAAATAGTTGATAATCATAATAATAACTATAGGTATACGAGGGAAAAAGAACCCCATTTTTCTAGTTCCTATGATGCACTTGGAGCTTATCGACAGAAAAGAATCAGTTTAGATAGTCCTTTGTGGCTCCGATGGAGACGAGATCGACGTGTCATTGGTTCAAGAGAAGTTCCCATCGAAGTTCAATATGAATCTTTAGGTACTTATCATGAGATTTATGGGCACTATCTAATAGTAGGAAGTATAACAAAAGAAATCCGTTCTATATACATTCGAACTACTCTTGGTCATATTTCTTTTTATAGAGAATTAGAAGAAGCCATACAGGGTTTTTGTCGAGCCTACTCATACGCTATCTAATCTAATTTCTTAGATTAGGCGATGTTTGTGCCTAGTGCCTAGGGTAATTCAGGTCTCCCAAATTTCACTGGTATTCTAATTTCTGAATTTCTGTGTGAATCAAGATTGAGGAAAGGAAGTTTTCGAATCATTGACTTGGGTCCATTGTCGAATCCTACTTAGCAGAAGAAATATAAGAGAAGAGGTACTTATGGCAGAACGGGCTGATCTGGTCTTTCACAATAAAGTGATAAATGGAACTGCTATGAAACGACTTATTAGCAGGTTAATCGATCATTTCGGAATGGCATATACATCACATATCCTGGATCAAGTAAAAACTTTGGGTTTCCAGCAAGCCACTGCTACATCTATTTCATTAGGAATTGATGATCTTTTAACAATCCCTTCGAAGGGATGGTTAGTCCAAGACGCCGAACAACAAAGTTTTATTTTAGAGAAACACCATCATTATGGGAATGTACACGTGGTAGAAAAATTACGTCAATCCATTGAGATATGGTATGCTACAAGTGAATATTTGAGACAAGAAATGAATCCTAATTTTCGTATGACTGATCCTTCTAATCCAGTATATCTAATGTCCTTTTCGGGAGCTAGAGGAAATGCATCTCAGATACATCAATTAGTGGGTATGAGAGGATTAATGTCGGATCCCCAAGGACAAATGATTGATTTACCCATTCAAAGCAATTTACGTGAAGGACTTTCTTTGACAGAATATATAATTTCCTGCTATGGAGCTCGCAAAGGAGTTGTAGATACTGCTGTACGAACATCAGATGCTGGATACCTCACACGTAGACTTGTTGAAGTAGTTCAACACATTATTATACGTAGAACAGATTGTGGTACTATCCGAGGTATTTCCGTGAGCCCTCAAAATGGTATGACAGAAAAAATTTTTGTCCAAACACTAATTGGTCGTGTATTAGCAGACGATATATATATTGGTTTGCGATGTCTTGCCACTCGAAATCAAGATATTGGGATTGGACTTATAAATCGATTCATAACCTTTCGAGCACAACCAATATATATTAGAACCCCCTTTACTTGCAGGAGTACATCTTGGATCTGCCAATTATGTTATGGTCGGAGTCCTACTCATGGTGACCTGGTCGAATTGGGAGAAGCTGTAGGTATTATTGCAGGTCAATCAATTGGGGAACCAGGGACTCAACTAACATTAAGAACTTTTCATACCGGTGGAGTATTCACAGGTGGTACTGCCGAGTATGTACGAGCTCCTTCTAATGGAAAAATAAAATTGAATGAGAATTTGGTTCATCCCACACGTACCCATCATGGGCATCCCGCTTTTCTATGTTCTATGGACTTGTATGTAACTATTGAGAGTCGGGATATTCTACATAATGTAAATATTCCACTAAAGAGTTTGATTTTAGTTCAAAATAATCAATATGTAGAATCAGAACAAGTAATTGCTGAAATTCGTGCTGGAACGTCCACTTTTTATTTTAAAGAGAAGGTACGAAAACATATTTATTCTGAATCAGAGGGAGAAATGCACTGGAGTACTGATGTACACCATGCACCTGAATATACATATGGTAATGTTCATCTATTATTAAAAACAAGTCATTTATGGATATTAGCAGGAGGTTCGTGCAGATCTAGTATAGTGTCTTTTTCGCTCCATAAGGATCAAGATCAAATGAATCCTCATGCTTTTTCTGTCGAAGAAAGATATATCTCTGATCTATCAATGACTAACGGTCGAGTAAGATATAAATTGTTAGATACTTCTGATAAAAAAGATAAGAAAATTCTTGACTATTCAACAAGACCTGATCAAACCATATATAATGGTCGTTGGAATATTATATATCCTTCTATTATCCAAGGGAATTCTTGTTTCTTGGCGAAAAAGCGAAGAAATAGATTCATCATCCCATTACAATATGATCAAAAACGAGAGAATGAACTAATACCCTGTTTTGGTATTTCGATTGAAATACCAAAACAGGGTATTTTACGTAGAAATAGTATTCTTGCTTTTTTTGATGATCCACGATACAGAAGAAATAATTCGGGAATTACTAAATATGGGACCGTAGAGGTCAATTCAATTATCAAAAAAGAGGATTTGATTGAGTATAGAGGATCAAAAGAATTTATTCCGAAATACCAAATGAAAGTAGATCATTTTTTTTTTATTCTCGAGGAAGTGCATATTTTACCTGGATCTTCATTGATAATGGTCCAGAACAATAGTATCATTGGAGTAGATACACAACTCGCTTTAAATACAAGAAGTCGAGTAGGCGGATTAGTCCGCCTGGAGAGAAAAAAAATATATATTGAACTAAAAATATTTTCCGGAGATATTTATTTTCCTGGAGAGGCAGATAAGATATCTAGGCACAGCGGCATTTTTATACCACCGAAAACAAAAAAAAAAAATTCTAAGGAATCAAAAAAATTGAAAAATTGGATCTATGTCCAACGGATCACACCCACGAAGAAAAAGTATTTTGTTTCGGTTCGACCCGTAGTCACATATGAAATAACTGATGGCATAAATTTAGCAACACTTTTTCCTCAAGATCTCTTGCGGGAAAAGGATAATGTCCAACTTAGAGTTGTCAATTATATCCTTTATGGAAACGGCAAGTCAATTCGAGGAATTTTTCACACAAGTATTCAATTAGTTCGCACTTGTTTAATATTGAATTGGGATCCAGAACAAAATTGTTCTCCGAAAGAGATTCGTGCTTCCTTTATTGAGGTAAAGGGAAATGATCTGATTCGAAATTTTATGAGAATTGAGTTAGTAAAGTCCAGCATTTCGTATATCGGAAAAAGATATGATAGGGCAAGTTCAGGATTGATTTCCGATAATGGATTAGATCGTACAAATATAAATCCTTTTTACTGCAAGGTTAGTATTCAATTACTTACACAACATCAAGGTACTATTGGTACATTGTTGAATCGAAATAAGGAATGCCAATCTTTGATAATTTTGTCATCATCCAATTGTTCTCGAATTGGTCCATTCAATGGTTCGAAATATAACATGATAAAAGAATCGGATCCCATAATCCCAATTAAGGATTTGTTGTGTCCTTTGGGGACTATTGTCCCTAAAATGGTAAATTTATATTCATTTTACCATTTAATAACTTATAATCAGATTTTGTTAAAGAAATATTTGCTACTTGGTAATTTTCAACAGACTTTCCAAGTACTTCAAGTACTTAAATACTGTTTAATAGATGAAAATAGGAGGATTTATAATCCCGATCCATGCAGTAACATCATTTTGAATCCATTCCATTTGAATTGGCATTTTCTCCATCACGATTATTGGGAAGAGACATCTACAATAATTAGCCTTGGACAATTTTTTTGTGAAAATATATGTCTATTCAAATACAAACCGCACATAAAAAAATCCGGTCAAATTATAATTGTTGATGTTGACGCTTTGATTATAAGATCCGCTAAGCCCTATTTAGCCACTCCAGGAGCAACTATTCATGGCCATTATGGTAAAATATTTTACGAAGGAGATACATTAGTTACATTTATATATGAAAAATCAAGATCTGGTGACATAACACAAGGTCTTCCAAAAGTGGAACAAATCTTAGAAGTACGTTCGATTGATTCAATATCAATGAACCTTGAAAGGAGAGTTGAAGGTTGGAACAAAGGTATACCAAAAATTTTTGGAATCCCCTGGGGATTCTTGATTCAAGCTGAGCTAACCATAGCTCAAAGTCGTATCTCTTTGGTTAATAAAATCCAAAGGGTTTATCGATCTCAGGGGGTACAGATCCATAATAGACATATAGAGATTATTGTACGTCAAGTAACATCAAAAGTGTTGGTTTCAGAAGATGGAATGTCTAATGTTTTTTCACCTGGGGAATTAATTGGATTGTTGCGAGCGGAACGAGTGGGGCGCGCTTTGGACGAAGCGATTTCTTATCGCGCAATCCTATTGGGAATAACAAGGACATCTTTGAATACTCAAAGTTTCATATCCGAAGCAAGTTTTCAAGAAACCGCTCGAGTTTTAGCAAAAGCTGCTCTACGAGGTCGTATTGATTGGTTGAAAGGCCTGAAAGAGAATGTTGTTCTAGGTGGAATTATACCTGTTGGTACAGGATTCAAAAAATTAGTGCACCATTCAAGTAAGGACAAAAACTTTTATTTGGAAATCAAAAGAAAGAATCTATTTGACTTGGAAATAAAAGATCTTTTGTTACACCATAGAGAATTATTTTGTTCTTATGTACCAAATGTACCAAACAATTTCCATGAGACATTAGAACAATCATTTACGCGATTTCATGATTCCTAAGAGCGGATTCTTTTACTTTAACTATCTTTAACTATCTTTTAATTATCTGTTTTTAATTATCTGGTCTGGCTTTTCTTTTAACTTAACTATCTTGTTCTTGTTCGAATATTGATAAAAAAATAAGTAATTAAAAGACATTAATGGTTTGTACTGTGTATTAAAGGTCAATTCCCGGCAGAAGGTTCCATCGGAACAATTACTTATTTCAAAGTACCTCGTCTCTTTGTTAAAGTTAAAAAAAAAAAAAAAGGAAGTGTGGGAAAAATGACAAGAAGATATTGGAACATTAATTTAGAAGAGATGATGGAGGCCGGAGTTCATTTTGGTCATGGTACTAAGAAATGGAATCCTAGAATGGCCCCTTACATCTCTGCAAAGCGTAAAGGTATTCATATTACAAATCTCACTGGAACTGCTCGTTTTTTATCAGAAGCCTCTGATTTAGTTTTTGATGCGGCAAGTAGGGGAAGAACCTTCTTAATTGTTGGTACCAAAAATAAAGCAGCAGATTTAGTAGCATCGGCTGCAATAAGAGCCCGGTGTCATTATGTTAATAAAAAATGGCTTGGTGGTATGTTAACGAATTGGTCTACTACGGAAACGAGACTTCAAAAGATCAGGGATTTAAGAGCAGAACAAAAGATGGGTAAACTCAACCGTCTTCCCAAAAGAGATGCGGCAATATTGAAGAGAAAATTATTTACCTTGCAAACATATCTCGGCGGTATCAAATATATGACGAGGTTGCCTGATATTGTGATCATCGTTGATCAGCAAGAAGAATATACGGCTCTTCGAGAGTGTGTAATTTTGGGTATTCCGACGATTTGTTTAATCGATACAAATTGTGACCCGGATCTCGCAGATATTTCGATTCCATCCAACGATGATGCTATAGCTTCAATCCGATTGGTTCTTAACAAATTAGTATCCGCAATTTGTGAGGGCCGCTCTAGCTATATAAGAAATCCTTGATTATGATTAAGGGGGGATTTTTTGGATTCGGTTACTATTCTTGAATTAAATAAAAAAAAAAGCAAAAAGGTAAGTGCGGGCATATTGATAATATGTTATTATATTACGTGATTTCTTGGTATCCTATGTAAATTCTTGATATCTTAAATATACAATTAATGAATACGATTTTTGATTCATATTGGTGAGTTGAAAAAGAGATAGAGATGGTTGAATCAAAATAATTTATTTTTTGAAGTTCAATTTCTGCTAGAGTACAATATGAATGTTATACCATGTTCCATTAAAACACTCAAAGGGTTATACGATATATCGGGTGTAGAGGTAGGCCAACATTTATATTGGCAAATAGGAGGTTTACAAATCCATGCCCAAGTACTTATCACTTCTTGGGTAGTAATTGCTATCTTATTAGGTTCAGTCATTATAGCTGTTCGGAATCCACAAACCATTCCGACCAACGGTCAGAATTTCTTTGAATATATCCTTGAATTTATTCGAGACTTAAGCAAAACCCAGATTGGAGAAGAATATGGCCCTTGGGTTCCCTTTATCGGAACTATGTTCCTCTTTATTTTTGTTTCTAACTGGTCAGGTGCTCTTTTACCTTGGAAAATTATACAGTTACCTCATGGAGAATTAGCTGCACCCACGAATGATATAAATACTACTGTTGCTTTAGCTTTACTCACGTCCGTCGCATATTTTTATGCGGGTCTTAGCAAAAAAGGATTGGGTTATTTTGGGAAATACATTCAACCAACCCCCATCCTTTTACCAATTAACATCCTAGAAGATTTCACAAAACCTTTATCTCTTAGTTTTCGACTTTTCGGAAATATATTAGCTGATGAATTAGTAGTTGTTGTTCTTGTTTCTTTAGTCCCTTCAGTAGTTCCTATACCTGTCATGTTTCTTGGATTATTTACAAGTGGTATTCAAGCTCTTATTTTTGCAACCTTAGCCGCGGCTTATATAGGTGAATCCATGGAAGGTCATCATTAACTAGCTTTTCAAATAGTCTTTTTTTTTTTAATTCTATTATTAAGCAAGCTTATCCCACATGATTCATGATAATCCAATTGGATGGGTAAGATAATAGTGTATGATTCCATCATCTAGAATTGTAGGAGAAAAGATAGACAATATTCCAACAGAATTCTAAAAAAAAGAAGGGCTGGGGAGGTTATAGTTAGAGTATAATATATGTAATAATGTCTATAGGCTCTAAACCCCCGTCTATTTTTCTAGGAATTATTCTATTCCAGAATCAATTAAAAAAAATTAGGATGGTTTACATTATGGAAGAAAAGAATGGATATGTGATATTAGAATCACATTAAATATTCTTTAGTTATATGAGATAAGTCTATCCATAATATCGCTATATTACATAACTATATAATATTTATATAATATTTATTTTTTTTATAGTATTGTTTATTTTATTTATTTATTATTTATTTATTATAGTATTGTAAGGCTAGAATTTCTATTTTTCCTAATTACAACCAATCCTATAATCATAATCTGGATCCTCATTATTCATATTTGTTATGTTATATATGAACAATATACAACATAAAATAAATATATATATTTATTATCCGGTTTAATTCAAATTTAAATTAGATTCAATTCATTATATATTTCTTATTTATATATTTATTTATATTTTATATATTTATTTATATATATATATATATTATTTATTATTCTTAATTCCTTAATTCTTATATTTTTATATTAAAAATTTTTGTTATTATTTTATTTATAATTATTATTTTATTTTAATAGTTAGTAACTAATTGGTAGTTAATTATTTTATTAATATAACTAATTAAAATTAAGTATTTAATAATTAATAATTATTAGTTAATAAAATGAAATAAATAATTATAAATTATAAATAAATAATTAATAAATAAATTTTTAATTTAAGTTAAGATATTAATAATTAATATCTATTGGTACTTTTTTATTACATAATATGTATTACATATTAACTTTTTTATTACTATTACATATTAATATATATATATATTTTATTATATTAATTTTTATTTATATTAATTATTTATATTAATTTATATTTATATTGGATTAATTTGGTATTAAATTAATTTGATAATTTGATTGATATTGATTGCAGCTCACACTGCATTTAGATAGATTTCAATATCAGTCCTTCTCTTCTAGCAATTTTTTTTTGAATGAAAAAATAAATAAACTTAACAATAGTGTAGTGTAGTAAAGAACGAAGAATTAAATGAAAGAGTGGTTTGAAACAAAGAAATACAATAGTTACAACTGTATGCATATGGATTTACAAAAACTCTATGATAGTTAAAAACTAAAAACGAGATAGTTCTGACGATTCCGTTTTTTAATTTAGTAATTAATATTATTATTTCAACTCGTGAATCTTAATTAAAAAAGTCATAATTGATTGGTTGATTGTATCATTAACCATTTCTTCTTTTTTGTTTTGTGTGAGGAACTTACCATGAATCCACTGATTTCTGCCGCTTCCGTTATTGCTGCTGGATTGGCCGTGGGGCTTGCTTCTATAGGACCTGGAGTTGGTCAAGGTACTGCTGCAGGCCAAGCTGTAGAAGGTATTGCGAGACAACCGGAAGCAGAGGGTAAAATACGAGGTACTTTATTGCTTAGTCTAGCTTTTATGGAAGCTTTAACAATTTACGGACTGGTTGTGGCATTAGCACTTTTATTTGCGAATCCTTTTGTTTAATCCTCAAAATATAAAAAAAGTACCTTAGAGACTTTTTTCTTATTAACTCTTAACTTGGAATTTTCCTTTGCTTCTTAGAATTATATTAACACGTTACTATAAAATTACTTATTTATTGAGACAATACCTAGGAAGGGTTGATTTGAAGATGAGGAATTACCGCATTCACTTGCTTTCTTCCTTTCTGTCTTTAGTTTAGTACAATAGAAAACTTTTTTATTTTCATTGTTTGGAAGTGTTTCAACAAATGAAATATTTTTCAATTGATATCAGATCTAAAACCTAAGTCTAAAGTCTAAGTAAAGTATCTTATTAGAAAATTTTTGAAAATGTAAAAAAATTTAAACAAAACAAATGAAATTACTAGATTTCTTTTATTCTCATTAAATAAATAAAGTGGAAATAAAAAAAAAAAAGAAATCGATAAAAAAAAAAGGGCGATCGGAGTGATACAAAAATAACTCTGTTCTTTGTTAGTCCTATCCAAAAGAAAAGAGAGGAGAATATATGAAAAATGTAATTGATTCTTTCGTTTACTTGGGCCACTGGCCATACGCCGGAAGTTTCGGGTTTAATACCGATATTTTAGCAACAAATCCAATAAATCTAAGTGTAGTGCTTGGTGTATTGATTTATTTTGGAAAGGGAGTGTGTGCGAGTTGTTTATTTCAAGAATAGGATGGATCCATCCATCTGCACTTATGGTATTTATAAGGGATAGGGGAAATAGTAAAAAAGTGCACGATCTCGACGAATTTCTTCTGAATAAATTAAGAAATTATATGCAAGAACCATAGCATTTCGTGATTTATTGGTAAATCCACTTTGATTCTCTATCAACCAATAATGCGAGACCTTTAACATGGTTAAAGCTAAATTGTTTAAAGTCCGGACAAAACATGGTATTCTTTCTACCACTACGTTAGTAACCAAATAGTTCAAAAAAAAATTGGTAATTTATTTGATTTTGATATATAACACTCATATCAATAAATAAATTTAAACTATTTATGAGATAAAAAAAGCAAACAAAGTTCCTTTTTTTATCTAATGCCGAATCGACGACCTATGTATAAAAAAGAGGAATTTTTGGACTTGAAGAAACAAAAATATAATATAATTATTATTATTTTAATTTTTATAATCATATTTTCTTTTTTCATTCAAAAAAATGAAAAAAAAAGTACAAATAAAAAAACAACTTTGCTGACAATTTTAGATTTTGATCTGGTCTAGTCGGAAGAGTCTTCCTAATATTCTGGTTTTTTATTTTATAAGTTTTGATATGTTTAACTACAAACAGAAAAGAGAAGGTAGGCTCATTACATTAAAAAAGCTATGGGAATACTCATACCATAAATAAATATTTGAGCGTGAGAGCCAAATGAATCGAAAGATTCATGTTTGGTTCGGGAAGAGATCATGGAAGTTGTGAAATTAATGGTAAGATAATCTACTTTCATTAAATGATTTATTAGATAATCGAAAACAGAGGATTTTAAGTACTA